TCATCAGAGAATATTTCTAGATCCCAATACACCCAATGCCAGATAGCTGCCAAGAAGCACAAGCCAGAAAACACAATATGTGCCCCTGCCACACCTTCGTAACTCCAAATACCCGGATTCGGTATAGTTCCTCCTGAAATACTCCACCCACCCCATGAATTGGTTATTCCTAAACGAGTCATAAAGGGTATAACGAACATACCCTGTCTCCACATTGGATCAAGAACCGGGTCAGAAGGATCAAAAACTGCTAATTCGTATAGAGCCATCGAGCCGGCCCAACCAGAAACTAGAGCTGTATGCATTATATGGACAGAAAGCAACCGACCGGGATCATTCAATACGACAGTATGAACACGATACCAAGGTAAACCCATGGAAATACCCCTTTTTTATCAAATATCAAAGAAAAATGGACACTATGTAACTTTATCGCATTGGAAAAGACTATACTATGTTATGTACCTAACCTTTTCAGTAGATTTTGTATAAGAAAGGGTTAAGATTTATTTCGTTCCATTGAAAATAACGGAACAATTTTGTTCGTAAGAACAAAGAGAAGCAGATCTATTCTATACTCGATAAGTACCAATACGCAATGGGGGTTGGGCCCTCTTTTTTTGTAGAATGAATGCGTAGATACTTGTTTATCATTCAAATGATCGACCCGCTCGTGAAAATTCTTTATTCATTCTGTCTTCTTCCGGAAATCTTCACCCAATCCATGTATCCAATTTATGTTTAAAATAGAATAAACAGAAAAAAAATGAAGACAATAAATTCATTGGTACGTTTCCATATTAAAGTGAAGTATAGTACTTAACTTTTTTCTTTAATTTAATGCCCGTTGGTGTTCCAAAAGTACCTTTTCGGAATCCTGGAGAGGAAGACGCAGTTTGGGTTGACGTATAGTGCGGCTTGTCAGATATATTAGGTCATATGGGGTTTACCCATTGTCTCCACCGATCGGGATATCCTCCGTTTCGCCCAAGAAATATTGATTGAACCATCAATTATTCGGAGCGTGAAGTGCAATTAGATCAATTTATATTGGGGATCAATATTATTAAGAATTTATGGTTAACTTGTAACGATAAAATAAAGTATCCAGGCTCCGTTCAGAAAATATCAAATTGGTAATATATATGATTACTATTTGTATCATAAACATTCTTTATTTATATTTAATTTATGCTTTCTATATATTATTAGGAGTGATCTCAAATTGCCATTCAATGGCATGGAATAATAAGATGAATACATGGAATAATTTGAGAGAAAGCATGAAATGAAACAAAAAAAAAAAAAAGAAGCGGTACTGAGATAATTTGCCCTATATGTGCAAATAGAATTTGGACAAATTTTTACCCGGAGTAGAACACGAACCTAAAAGAATTGAAAGGGCCCATTCAAGAACAAGAAAATGACATCGTGATTTGAATTTCGATGAAATAATACATCAATGAGAGGTTAGTTTAATAAGTTCAATAATTTTTTTTGATAAGGAAGAGAAAGGGAACCAAAACTCATGTTTTTGAAAAATCGAAGAAAAGCCCTTCTTTAAAAAAACAAAAACCTGTTACAAAAAATAAATAAAGACTAGAATTGATACATTGATTGATTTTTTTCGCAATTTTTTGAACCGTATGCATCCAAAGGTGCACGTACGGTTCCTAAGGGATACAATTTTGTCCTAATCAACCGACTTCATCGAGAAAGATTACTTTTTTTAGGCCAAGAAGTTGATAGCGAGATCTCCAATCAACTTGTGGGTCTCATGGTATATCTCAGTATAGAAGATAATACTAGGGATTTTTATTTGTTTATAAACTCTCCCGGCGGATGGGTAATACCAGGAATAGCCATTTATGATACTATGCAATTTGTGCCACCCGATGTACATACAATATGCATGGGATTAGCTGCTTCAATGGGATCTTTCATTCTGGTTGGAGGAGAAATTACCAAACGTCTAGCATTCCCTCACGCTTGGCGCCAATGAGTTAAAAAAAAAAAAGACTATGCCTTCGCCATATCGAATATAAATAATCGAATTAGGAAAAATTAAGTAATAATAGCATGGCACTTTGAGTTCGATATGAACAAACCATTATTGTTTTTTATAACATGAGATTTTGTATCGAGATAGTAGTATGAAATAACCTTTATTTGCGATTTTATCTTAATGTGTCGGGAGGACATTTTAATTTTAGCGTCACAAATCATTTTTTCCTTATTTGATCATATCAGAAAGACACTTTGGGATTGCCAAATCACAAACTAGATAAATATATAAATATCTAATATAAAGCAACAGAACCATCGTAGTATTTTTTTACTCTTATGAAAAGAAGGATGGCAAATGGATTATTCAACGATCTGGCTGGATCGGATAGATTCTATTTCTTCCCCTCTTCTCTGGAGGAGGGGGTTAGTAAATTCCATTGCAGAGCCGTATGCAATGCACAAAAGGTGCCTGTACGGTTGTTCAATTCTATTTTTTTCTTCTTTTTTTATCCCTTTAATTAAAATCCCATCATGCGAGATAGAAGAACCATTCATGATGTGATCTCAATATCATCAGGGTTATGATTCACCAACCTGCTAGTTCTTTTTATGAGGCACAGGCAGGAGAATTTATCCTGGAAGCGGAAGAACTGCTGAAACTTCGCGAAAACCTCACAAAAGTTTATGTACAAAGAACAGGCAACCCTTTGTGGATTATATCCGAAGACATGGAAAGAGATGTTTTTATGTCGGCAACAGAAGCCCAAGCCCATGGCATTGTTGATCTTGTAGCGGTTGAAAATGAAAATACTTCGGATTTTGTATAAATCCATGATTCCGTTTTATTTTCAACCATAATTCGAATTTTACACGATTTGATATCTTATATTGAATCGAAATAATTAATAATCATCAATCATAAATCAGGTTAAGATCGATCTAAACCAACCCATTCTATAATATAATTTTATATATCCGACATGCCAACTATTAAACAACTTATTAGAAACACAAGACAGCCAATAAAAAATGTCACGAAATCCCCCGCTCTTCGAGGATGTCCTCAGCGTCGAGGAACATGTACTAGGGTGTATGTGCGACTCGTTCAGATCATGAGCTCGAGCAAATGAGACAATTTTTCCAGTATCAATGATTCATACCAATAAATAGATAGAGTAAAAGAACGCCATTTACTATCTAAAATGGGGATATATTATATACCCTTATTGTTTCTTGTATATTGTGTATGGAATTTATGGTTTTCATTGGTGCAAATCCAACCACCTCAATTTGAGATGAGAAGCAATTCTCCATTGGTAGCAAATGGTTATCCATTAAGCGGAGGAAATGGTATTATAAGGATAAGAAGCAAAACAAAAAGGTTATGCCCATATTCTTGAAAGAACGGACTAACAGGGTCAGCTACCTAGCCAACTTTCATAATTAAATGCCGTCACTGTATGGATAGCTCTTATTGTGAAAAGGCCTATTACTGTATAATTAATGGGTAGAGCCAAAGAATGTTAACTATACAAGTTAACAATACCATTTGATTATTTGATTAAATGAGAGATGAGGCTCCGGCGCATAGAGAGGGCCTCACCGTTTAAGAAGTAACCATAGAAACGAAGGAACCCACTATTTTTTTGTATAGTATTTGGTAGAATTTCTTAGTTCCAGGTGAACCGAATGTCTGGCCTGGAAAGAATAAAAATAAAAAATAGTGGTTGGGAAGGTCATAGTAGCAAAAGCCATTGGAATTTATATTTTATATATCGGAATAATCCGTTTTGTTATTAACCGACCGGGGGGACAAATAATGACTGAAAGAAGAGAATTCAATTAGTTATTCATTAAAGTTTAATTTGATTCAATGACCAGAGTTAAACGAGGGTATACAGCTCGGAGACGTCGAACAAAAATTCGTGTATTTGCATCAACCTTTAGAGGAGCTCATTCAAGACTTACGCGAACAATTACTCAACATAAAATGAGAGCTTTGGTTTCCTCTCAGCGAGATAGGGGCAGGCAAAAGAGAAATTTTCGTCGTTTGTGGATCACTCGGATAAATGCAGTAACTCGCGAGAATAAAGTATTCCATAGTTATAGTCGATTAATACACAATCTGTACAAGGGGCAATTGCTTCTTAATCGTAAAATACTTGCGCAAATAGCTATATCAAATAAGAATTGTCTTTACATGATTTCCAATAAAATCATAAAATAAAGGAAATTCTAAAGTAATATACAGGAATGATTGAACAAGAATTCCCCGGAGAATGAACTCCGGGAAGATAGAATAAACTAAATTGAGATAAAATTAAGATAAGAAAAGTAGTAGGAATGAACGAACATGCTTCAATAAAAAAATTGCTTATCCCCCTTTTTTTGTTTCTTATAAGACAAGAATTAAACCTGGATTCTGGGCCTTTTCGAGCAAAACATCCAATCCATTTGAGCTTGAATTTCAATTGGAGTTTTGAGTCAATTGAGGAATATGCCTATTTATTTCTGGCTCTAGGACCCGCAGTTCTAGGGATCGATTCGGTTCTCTCAAATTGTTTCTCATTATTAAGAAAAGGTAACGAAGATAAAATACGAGCTTGTTTTATAGCAATAGTAATTAATCGTTGTTGTTTCAAGGTCAATTTATTTACCCGTCTAGATAATATTTTTCCTTGTTCACTAATAAATCGACTAATTAAACTCATGTTTCTATAATCAATTCGATCCCCCGAGACAATTGGGGGCAAACGCCGACGAAAAGAGAGCTTGGATTTACGAAAAGGTTGCTTAGATTTATCCATGGTTTATTCCTTATTTCTAAAATTCTATTTCTTTATTAATTTCAGATCCGGCCGAAGTAGGGTTTTATTTGTATAATTTATAATTTTAATATAATTTGTATTATATTATGATTATGTTATATGTTCTTCCTCTTTCTGCTCTTTGAGTTGGAATGGAAAGATTGCACATATGTTCCGTTCGATCTATTTCTTTATTTCCCCATGAATAGTATGCCTGTGACAATAACGACAAAATTTTCTCAATTCTAATCGACTGGGTGTATTGTGTCGATTCTTTTGAGTAATATATCTAGAAATACCCGGCGATTCTTTATTGACACCATTTCGGGCACAACAACAAGTACATTCCAAAATAACTATGACCCTTACATCTTTACCCTTGGCCATGAACCCCCTTTGGATCGACTTAACTTTGATTTTTTCGATCTGAAAATAAAAAGAACAAAAAATTAATAGAAGTTACTAATTTGAAATTAATTTTCTAAAGATTTCATTGTAATTAATATTAATTAATTAATTGAATTAATTAAGAGTAATAATTAAAATTAAATAGATTGAAGATATATATTTTTTTTATTTAATTTTATTTCAATATCAATTATATATTATAATATTATATATAATTTTAAGTAATACAATTTTTTTCTAACTATCAATTATTCCTATACTAATACCAATATTTCATTTATGTATCTTCTTTACTGTGTTATGATTTCGTGGAGCCTCTCCTAGACTGGACCCGCATTTCTATTTATGTTTTTCCAAATATAATTTTATTAGATCAACTTTTTGTTTGGGTTTAATACATTTTGTTTTTAATCACGTCACATAGAATTAAATCTCTAATTTTTTTATTTTTTTGCATATCAATAACTAGAATCAAAAAAAAGGAAATGACAAGGCGTCTGGGAATAAACGATTAATCTCTATCAATAGACCCGCTAAAGACCCAAACCATAGAGTACTTAGCACAGGTGCCGTGGAGAGATATGTTTTTATATCTCGCATTGAAAATCCTCCTTTTTATTGTTTATTGTAAAACATAGACATATATTATATATATGAGCAGATGTCGTAGTTCAAGATCATTTGTATTTATTTTTATGCAGAATTCCTAACTAAAATGGATATATACAATGAACGAGTCAATGTTCTTGTCCTTAAAAAAAAAAAAGCCTGAGTGTTATCGATAAATATTAATTTTTTTATGCGTTAGGTTTCAGATGTATATAATATAAATACAATATTTTAATATAATAAATAAAGTATAAAATCAAGAAGAAAATAAAAATGTGGAAAACAAGACAAGGATTTTGTACAATGACATTGTAAAACAATTTTTAAAAGGGATGTAGCGCAGCTTGGTAGCGCGTTTGTTTTGGGTACAAAATGTCACGGGTTCAAATCCTGTCATCCCTACCTATTACTTCTACTAATGGGCAGTAACGGGAGATTACTCGAGATTGATTAAATTTTAAAATTGGCTATATAATCTTTAATTTTTGCATACTATACTAGGTGTTTGCAAGATATTTTTAGGTACATAGAAATTCTTTTTTTTTTTACAGTCGTATCCCCTGTCATAAGAAAGCGCTCTTAGTTCAGTTCGGTAGAACGCGGGTCTCCAAAACCCGATGTCGTAGGTTCAAATCCTATAGAGCGTGATGTTATGTCGAATCACATACAATAAAAAAATTTAATAAACTTTAATTTGACCTCCTTTCAAGGAGTAGGAGGTCAATCAAAAAATATATTATTCAATCAAAGGTCCAATTGATCACCACGTCTGTATTGTAAATATGCAGTTACGAATAATCCTGCCAAAGTAATAGGAATTAGACCTAAAACGATTCCAAATAAAAAAACTTCAATCATTTCTATTTTTTGTTTGAGAGAATAAAAAGAGAGGTAAGATCTATCCCTAAATATTAATCTGAATTGTTCGCGAATCTCAATAACCGAGAATTGGCAATTCCCGCGCCCGCGGGACTATGGAAGACCTGGCATTTAAGAGAAATACTTATTTTTATAAATTGTTCATTCAATTTATTTCAAATAAGTCGTATCTTGTTCAAACCAATCAATAGAGCTGGGGTTATAGTTGAAGCAGCTAATAGAAAACCGAAATAACTAGTTATAGTAGACATAAAAGGGCTAAATTAGATATGTTCTTTTACTACATATGTTGATAAAACACTTACCTAAGTTTCAATTTTCCCAGATACGACAGTAAGAAAAACTATTGACAGTAGACAATATTAACTTAGTTCCATCTTAATTGATCAGTCATTATAGATAGCACTAAAAAAGATAGAATTACATAGTAGAAAAAATCGATTGCTCTGATGTGACATCAACCGGTCATGTGATTCCAAATCAACAGATTCATTGTGCAATTCGTGAGTTGAGTGAAAGTAATAAAAACTCTATCGTATAACTAAAAAAAAAATTAAGTCTAAAAGAATAATTGGATTTTAAAATAATTTCAATTTGAATCATTTATTTTCAATAGGATTTAATGCACTTTCTTTTCGATCGGACAGCCCAGGCCCGATACCCCCTTTTTATTTATTTCATTTCGGGTCCAACTCGATTTGAAGATGAGCAACTTCCAGTATCTTTTTAGCTTCTACACTCTGTCTTTCCATATCATAGAGTTCTATCTTTGTAGTTCAGTCAAGAAATA